TTTCCACAGAAGGTGGTAAGATGATGTCTTGAGCAGTTACAGATCTAGGACCCCGGACACAAATAGACGCGTTGCGAATTCCATATAGATTACTTCTCAATACAACTTCTTTCAAATTCATTAAAATTTCATGTACTGCTTCTTGAATCCCTATTAGGGTAGAGTATTCGTGTGGTATTTTCTCAGATTTTGCACGTGTGATACATGTTCCTTCTATTTCGCCAAGCAAAGCTCTTCGCATTGCAATACCTATTGTATCGGCTTGGCCCTTACTAAGCGGAGACAGAATAAAACGTCCATAATAAAGACGCTTACTATCTGCTCTTGATTCAACACACTTCCATTGTAGTGTCCGAGTAGATACTGTGACTTTCTCTCGAACCATAGTAATATTATTTGATCAGATCATTGAATCATTTATTTCTCTTGAAATATCTTCCGTGTTTAGTTCTACACACGCCTTTTTTTCGGAGGTCTACAGCCATTATGTGGCATCGGGGTTACATCTCGTACGAAACTTAATAGTATACCGCTTCTACGAATAGCTCGTAATGCTGCATCTCTTCCAAGACCGGGACCTTTTATCATAACTTCTGCTCGTTGCATACCTTGATCCACTGCTGTACGCATAGCATTTCCTGCTGCGGTTTGAGCAGCAAACGGTGTTCCTCTTCTTGTACCCCTGAATCCACAAGTACCGGCCGAGGACCAAGAAACTACCCGACCCCTTACATCTGTAACAGTCACAATGGTATTGTTGAAACTTGCTTGAACATGAATAACTCCTTTTGGAATTCTGCGTCCACTTTTACGTGAGCTAAGACGCCCGGTTTTGCGTGAACCAATTTTTGGTATAGGTTTTGCCATATTTTATCATCTCATAAATATGAGTCCGAGGTATATGGATATATCCATTTCATGTCAAAACGAATCCTTTATTTTTATTTGTCCTTAGGGTTCTTTAGAGAGTTATTTTCCAAAGATTAGCCTTGTCTTTGCTTATGTCTCGGGTTGGAACAAATTACTATAATTCGGCCGCGTCTGCGGATCAGTCGACAGTTTTCACAAATTTTACGAACAGAGGCTTTTATTTTCATATTTTTCATTCCTTACCTTAATTATGAATTGATTCTTGGAAGAAACTAAGTTTCCTGAAATGTGGAATCTCGAATTGTATCCTCCTGAAAATAATGTTGAAGGGTAAAATAAAAAACCATCTAATCAATCGAATCCTTCGAATCCTTATTGCGAATTCTATAAATTATGCGTCCTCTAGTTGAATCATAACGACTTACTTCAATTTTGACTCTATCTCCTGGTAGGATCCGTATAAAACTACGCCGGATTCTTCCTGAAACATAACCTAGAATTAGGTCGTCATTATCTAAACGGACCCGGAACATACCATTGGGAAGTGATTCAGTAATTAAACCTTCATGAACCCACTTTTGTTCTTTCATTTGAGGTAAAACCTCCTTGGTGTATCAACTAATGGAGGAAGAGTGATATTAGACAACCCGTCCTTTCGCTTTTTTTTTTCCAAAATAAGAAGTTTCGAATCTAATTCGGATATTAGAAGTATTACCATATATAACACAAAATTTCTCCGCCGATTCTTTCTAATCGAGCCTCTCGGTCTGTCATTATACCTTGAGAAGTAGAAAGGATTACAATTCCCATCCCACCTAAAATTTTAGGAATGCGTTGGTAGTTAGAATATATTCGTAGACCGGGTCGACTTATCCTTTTTAAATTTAAAACAGTTCCATATCGTCCTTTACTATTTCTTCTATGTTGCAGGGTTAAAACCAAAAAGTATTGTTGGTTTTCCCGATGTTTTCTCACATTTTGGATAAAACCTTCTCGTAAAAGTATTTTAACAATGTTTTCCGTGATGTTAGTCGATGCTATTCGAACTGTTCCTTTTCTATTCATGTCAGCATTTCGTATAGAAGTTATTATCTCAGCAATAGTGTCTCTACCCATGATGAACTAAAATTGGTGGTTTCTCAAAATTTGGATATAATAAACATGCTCTTTTTAAATTATTAAAGGTATATACGTGAGACATAATCTACTAATAATTAATCGATTTAATTCAAGGAAATTTGACTCTAACTATAATCGCAATTTCGTTTTATAATACCTCGGGGGCTAATGAAACTATTTTAGTAAAATTTAACTGTCTCAATTCTCGTGCAATCGCACCAAAAATTCTCGTTCCTTTAGGATTTCCTTCTTGATCAATGACAACTGCAGCATTGTCATCATATCGTATTATCATACCGTTATCGCGTTTGAGTTCTTTACAAGTACGTACAATTACAGCTCTGATCACTTCGGATCTTTCTAAAGGCATATTTGGTACTGCTTCTTTGATCACAGCAACAATAATGTCACCAATATGAGCATATCGGCGATTACTAGCTCCTATGATTCGAATACACATCAATTTTCGCGCCCCGCTGTTGTCCGCTACATTCAAAAGGGTCTGGGGTTGGATCATATCATTTTTTAATCTATTTTTAAAATGCAAAAGGGGCGCAGAAAAAAAAAAAGAAATATTCTTTGTCCAAAAAAGAAACCTGCAATTGTTTTTTGTTAGTCCAAAGGAAAGACTTCTTGCCTTTCATTTTACATTTCTATTCCGAAAGAATAAATTGAGTTTGTATAGGCATTTTGGATGCTGCTATTTGAATAGCTTTTCTGGCTACATTTTCTGCTACTCCCCCTATTTCATAAAGTATCCTACCCGGTTTAACGACAGCTACCCAATATTCGGGGGATCCTTTACCTGACCCCATACGTGTTTCTGCGGGTCTTACTGTAACTGGTTTATCTGGAAATATACGTACCCATATTTTTCCACCACGACGTACATTTCGGGTCATTGCTCGTCTCCCCGCTTCTATTTGTCTAGATGTGATCCAAGTAGGTTCAAGTGCCTGAAGAGCGTATCTACCGAAACAAACACTATTACCTCTATAAGATATTCCCTTCATTCTTCCTCGATGTTGTTTACGAAATCTGGTTCTTTTGGGGTTATAGTTGATGGTTGTTTCGCAATTCCATCTCTACTCCAGAACTGGACATGAGAGTTTCATCTCATCCAGCTCCTCGCGAATCAAAAGAAAAGAGTGAGAAATCGTTAATTAATATATCCATATATGTAAGTAATGAATAATACATTGAATACCTGGATTCTTTCAAATTTTATCTAGTTTATTTCAAATTCTTCTAGACTTTTTTTGATATATAACTAAATAAACTAAATATATATATTTTTATTTCTAGTTATAGATACTTCGTATTTTTATGGATCAGCTTTTTTTTAACGAATTTTGACTTTCCGTTTTTTTTTTTTATCATATCGGATCGCGTAAAATTGAACAATCCAATAAAATCAAATTTTCGCGGGCGAATATTTACTCTTTCAATATCTAGTTCAGTTGTTGGGTTAGCCTATGACTTTTTAGAATCAATGAAAAGGTTCCTGGTTCGTTCCGCCATCCCACCCAATGAATCATTAGGATTCATGTTCAAGAGAATCTTCTGCATTCATGGGTTCCATCGTTCCCATCGCTTCTCTATTAATGGTTAGGTCTGAATTTGACAATGGAGCTTTTCGTGGATTTTGTTCTTGAGTCAATCCTCTTAATCTTTCTTGGCTCGAAGCTCTTTTTGTTGTTCTATCAACAAATTAGGGATGAATCTCAATATTGATGCTTTATTAGATACATTGTTTTTTCTGCGATTATTTAGAGACCTTACATATTAGATTGGAATCATATATCATTGCTATTTTCTCTCTCTTTCTCTCACCATTCCACTTATCCATATCCTTAGTAAATTGCGCTTTACAATTCAAACTCATAATCCAATTTGGTTTTCTGTATTATGCAAAAAAGAGTTCAGTTGCTACAATGATATGACTAATAGATCCTATCGTAATTGTTTCTTTTGATCCAGATAATGCGAAGCGATGGGTTGGTTATTAGTTCGATAGTTCTTAGTTGATACTATGAATCAGTCTTTTTTTTTTATAACCTTCAAAAAATCAACGAGTCACACACTAAGCATAGCAATTATATCAAATGATTAATCTACTTTTTATTCAACCCTATAGAATTGTCGAAGTTTTCTTTTTTGTTTGACTTGATTAGATAAAGAATGAAATAGTTTTTTCTTCAATCATTAGATAGAACAGAAACGAAACTGAAGGTTTATTGTGCTTTGTCTACAAATATCCAAATTTTGATCCCTAATACCCCATAGATAGTTCGAACTGGATAGGAACAATAATCAATTTTTGCTCGAATTGTTTGTAGGGGAACCCTACCTTCTCGGATCCATTCAACACGTGCAATTTCTTTTCCGTCAATACGGCCTGCAATTTGTATTTGAATTCCTTTTGTATCTGCCTGTTCAGTCAATTCAATAGCTTTTTTCATCGACTTACGAAATGAAACTCTATTTTTTAATTGTCCAGCTATAAATTCTGCAAGAATGGTAGGGTTTCCATAAGGTTTTGCAATTCTTGTAATAGAAATGTTAAGTTTACGGTTTACACAATTTAATTCTTTTTGTACATTCATCTGTAATTCTTCGAGTCTGCGTGATTTACCTTCTATTAATAACTTCGGGAATCCCATATAGATTATGATTTGAATCAGATCAATTCTTTTTTGAATCTCTATATGTGCAATTCCCTCGACACCAGAAGCTAGTCTCAGATTTTTTTGTACATAATTTTTGATAAAATCTCGTATTTTTTTATCTTCCTGTAAACCCTCAGAATAGTTTTTTGCTTGTGTAAACCAAACGGAATGATGACTTTGGGTTGTACCAAGTCTGAAACCAAGTGGATTTATTTTTTGTCCCATGCTCCCTCACTACTATACATATCTGGATACGACATATTCGTGTATTTATTTATATACATTCTTTATTTTTTTACCCTTAAGATATATTTTTTATTAATTCTATTTAATTTAGATAAT